ATCCCCAAGGACAAATGATTGATTTACCCATTCAAAGCAATTTACGGGAAGGGCTCTCTTTGACGGAATATATAATTTCGTGCTACGGGGCCCGTAAAGGAGTTGTAGATACTGCTGTACGAACATCAGATGCTGGCTACCTCACACGTAGACTTGTTGAAGTGGTTCAGCACATTATAGTACGTAGAACAGATTGTGGTACTATTCGAAGTATTTCCGTAAGTCCGAGAAATGGAATGCCAGAACGCATTTTTCTCCAAACACTAATTGGTCGTGTTTTAGCAGACGATATATATATCGGCCCACGATGCATTGCCGCCCGAAATCAAGATATTGGAATTGGACTTGTCAATCGATTCATAAGTTTTCGAGCACAACCAATACATATTCGAACTCCATTTACTTGTAGGAGTACATCTTGGATCTGTCAATTATGTTATGGTCGTAGTCCCACTCACGGTGACCTGGTCGAATTAGGAGAAGCCGTAGGTATTATTGCGGGTCAGTCAATTGGGGAACCGGGGACTCAACTAACATTAAGAACTTTTCATACGGGGGGAGTATTCACGGGGGGGACTGCTGAACATGTACGAGCTCCTTTTAATGGAAAAATCAAATTCAACGAGGATTTAGTTCATCCCACACGTACCCGTCATGGGCATCCCGCTTTTCTATGTTCAACAGACCTCTATGTAATTATTGAAAGTCAGGAGATTATTCATAATGTAAATATTCCTCCTAAAAGTTTGATTTTAGTTCAAAATGATCAATACGTGGAATCAGAACAAGTGATTGCTGAGATTCGTTCTGGAGTAGCCACTTTAAATTTTAAAGAGAAGGTTCGAAAACATATTTATTCGGAATCAGAAGGAGAAATGCACTGGAGTACCGATGTCTACCATGCACCTGAATATACTTATGGCAATGTGCATCTATTACCAAAAACAAGTCATTTATGGATATTAGCGGTAGGTACGTCCAGATACAGTATTGTTTCCTTTTCCCTTCACAAGGATCAAGATCAAATAAATGCTCATTCTCTTTCTCTCGAAGAAAGATATATTTCTGACCTAGCAGTAACTACGGATCTCGCGAGACATCACTTGTTTAGTTCGGATTCTTCTAGTCAAAAAAAGGGAGGGACTCGTCATTATTCAAGACCTGATAGCAGGATATCCAAAGGTCATTCGATTTTAGAACAATATCCTTTTATTCTGCACCAAAATGCTGATTTTTTAGCCAAGAGGCGAAGAAATAAATTCATAATTCCATTACAATATGATCACGAACGTGATAAAGAACTACTACCCCATTTTGGTGTTTCGATTGAAATACCCAAAAATGGTATTTTACGTAGAAATAGTATTCTTGCTTATTTCGACGATCCCCGCTACCGAAGAAACAGTTCTGGAATTACTAAATATGGGGCTATAGAGGTGGATTCACTCCTTAAAAAAGAGGATTTGATTGAATATCGAGGAACAAAAGAATTGAGTCTAAAAAAGGTAGATCGATTTTTTTTCATTCCCGAGGAAGTGCATGTCTTACCAGGATCTTCGTTGATAATGGTCCGGAACAATAGTATTATAGGAGTGGATACACCACTCACTTTAAATCTAAGAAGCCGAGTAGGTGGATTGGTTCGAGTGGAGAGAAAAAAAAAAATTATTGAACTAAAAATCTTTGCTGGGGATATCCATTTTCCTGGAGAGACGGATAAGATATCCAGGCACAGCGGCATCTTGATACCACCGGGAACGGGAAAAATGAATTCCAAGGAATCCAAAAAATTCAAAAAATGGATCTATGTCCAACGGATCACACCTACTAAGAAAAAGTCTTTTGTTTCAGTTCGACCCGTAGTCACATATGAAATCGCGGATGGCATCAATTTAGCTAAAATTTATCCACAAGATCTTTTGCAGGAAGGCGATAACATCCAACTTAGAGTTGTCAATTATATCCTTTATGGAAATGGCAAGCCACTTCGAGGCATTTCTAACACAAGTATTCAATTAGTTCGTACTTGCGTAGTATTGAATTGGCACCAGGACCAAAAAAGTTCTATAGAAGGTAGTCATGCTTCTTTTGTTGAAATAAAGACAAATGATCTAATTTGCGATTTCATAAGAATTGAGTTAGGTAAATCCCCCCTTTTGTATACCGGAAAAAGAAATAGTACGGTGGGTTCAGGATTGAGTAGTGATAATGCATTAGATTACAACAATATTAATCCTTTTTATTCTAAAGGAAAGATTCCATCAATTACGACGCAGAAGGGAACTAGTGGTACGTTGTTGAATAGAAATAAGGAATCTCAATCTTTGAAAATTTTGTTATCATCGAACTATTCTCGAATTGTTCCATTCAATGGTTTTAAATCTAACAGTACCACTGTGACAAAACAATCAATTGAAGCGGATCCTGTAGCTCCAATTAGGAATTCTTTAGGTCCTTTAGGTACAATAGTATTCAAAATTGCGAACTTTTATTCATATTGCCATTTAATAACTTATAATAACACTTTGTTAAAAAAATATTATTTCCTTAACAAATTTAGTCAGACTTTTCAAGGACTTAAATTTTTTATAATAGATGAAAATAGGGGTATTTTTAATCCTGATCCAGGCCGTAAGATAGTTTTCAATCCATTTGAGTTAAATTGGCGGGTTTTCCATCCCGAGATTTGTGATGAAACAGCCACACTTATTAGCCTTGGACAGTTTTTTTGTGAAAATGTCTGTCTACTCAAATACGGATCACAGAAAAAATCGGGTCAAGTTCTAATTGTTGATGTTGACTACTTAGTTATAAGATCAGCTAAACCTTATTTGGCTACTCCAGGAGCGACGGTTCACGGTCATTATGGAGAAACCCTTCATCAGGGAGATACATTAGTGACTTTTATTTATGAAAAATCAAGATCAGGTGACATAACGCAAGGTCTTCCAAAAGTAGAACAAGTCTTAGAAGTGCGTTCGATTGATTCAATATCCAGAAATCTGGAAAAGAGGGTTAAAGCATGGAATGAGCGTATATCAAGAATTCTGGCGCCGCCTTGGGGATTCTTGATCAGCACTGAGCTAACGATCGCCCAAAGCCGTATCTCTTTGGTTAATAAGATTCAAAAGGTTTATCGATCCCAAGGGGTACAGATACATAATAGACATATAGAAATTATTGTACGTCAAGTAACATCAAAAGTCGTGGTTTCAGAAGATGGAATGTCTAATGTTTTTTTACCAGGAGAATTGATAGGATTGTTGCGAGCGGAGCGAGCAGGGCGTGCTTTGGATGAAGCAATCTGCTATCGAGCAATTTTATTGGGAATAACGAGGGCATCTCTTAATACTCAAAGTTTCATATCCGAAGCCAGTTTTCAAGAAACTGCTCGAGTTTTAGCAAAAGCTGCTTTACGAGGTCGTATTGATTGGTTGAAAGGGTTGAAAGAAAATGTTGTTCTGGGGGGAATTATACCTGTTGGTACCGGATTCAAAAAATTAGTACACCACTCAAGACAGCATAAAAGCTTTAATTTGGAAATCAAAAAAAAGAATTTGTTCGAAGGAAAGATGATAGATATCTTATTTCACCATAGAGAATTCTTGAGTTCTTCCATCCCAAATAATTTTCATTAGACATCAGAAGAATCAGTGAAATGATTGAGCGATACCTAAACTAAAAGCAAGTTTATTTATTTCTTATATATATTTTTTTTATAAATTGATATATTTTAAAAATTGCTGGTCATTTTTCTTATTTGATGATCAGGGTAGATCATCATGAATTAAAATAAAAGTCATTAATGGTTTGGATCGTATATCAAGGGTCAATCTTCCGTATAAAGTTCCATCGGAACAATTATCTATTTTATATACCTCGTCTCTTTATTTTTTTTTAAGAAAGAGGAAGCAAGTGTGGGAAAAATGACAAGAAGATATTGGAACATCAATTTGGAAGAGATGCTGGAAGCAGGAGTTCATTTTGGTCATGGGACTAGGAAATGGAATCCTAGAATGGCACCTTTCATCTCCGCAAAACGTAAAGGTATTCATATTATAAATCTTACGAGAACTGCGCGTTTTTTATCAGAAGCCTGTGATTTAGTTTTTGATGCAGCCAGTAAAGGAAAACAATTTTTGATCGTTGGCACAAAAAATAAAGCAGCTGATTTAGTAGCATCCGCTGCCATAAAGGCTCGTTGCCATTTTGTTAATAAAAAATGGCTTGGTGGTATGTTAACGAATTGGTCCACCACCGAAACGAGACTTCAAAAGTTCAGGGATTTAAGAGCGGAACAAAGGCTCGGAAAATTTAACAGTCTCCCAAAAAGGGATGCAGCAATGTTGAAGAGACAATTATCCACGCTGCAAACATATCTGGGTGGGATCAAATATATGACAGGGTTACCCGATATTGTCATTATTGTTGATCAGCAAGAAGAATATACGGCTCTCCGAGAATGTGTCATTTTGGGGATTCCGACGATTTGTTTAATTGATACAAATTGTGACCCAGATCTTGCAGATATTTCCATTCCAGCTAATGACGATGCTATCGCGTCAATCCGATTGATTCTTAACAAATTAGTCTCTGCAATCATTGAAGGTCGTTCTAGCTATATAAGAAATCATTGATTATTATAATTAATAAGATAAGTCAATTACTTGGAGAAACTCCATATATATTTGATTTATTGGATCGGTTACTATTCCTGGATTTCATCAAAAACTAAAAACGAAAGTACTCGTACTTGGGATATTATGTAATTAGTATCCTAAATAGACCACTAATGATTAAAATGGGTCAGTTCAGAAAGAGATGGTTGAATCAAATCAAAATAATTCTTTTTTTAAGTTAGATTTCTGTCAGAGGACAATATGAATGTTATACCATGTTCGATTAACACACTCAAAGGGCTATATGATATATCGGGTGTAGAAGTAGGCCAACATTTATATTGGCAAATAGGAGGTTTACAAGTCCATGCCCAAGTGCTTATTACTTCTTGGGTCGTAATTGCTATCTTATTAGGTTCAGTTACCTTAGCTGTTCGGAATCCACAAACCATTCCGGCTGACGGTCAGAATTTCTTCGAATATCTCCTTGAATTCATTCGAGACTTGAGTAAAACTCAGATTGGAGAAGACTATGGTCCTTGGGTTCCCTTTATTGGAACTATGTTCTTATTTATTTTTGTTTCTAACTGGTCCGGTGCTCTTTTACCTTGGAAACTTATAGAGTTACCTCATGGGGAATTAGCGGCGCCCACGAATGATATAAACACTACTGTTGCTTTAGCTTTACTGACCTCAGTCGCCTATTTTTATGCCGGTCTTAGCAAGAAAGGTTTGAGTTATTTTGGTAAATACATTCAACCAACTCCAATACTTTTACCAATTAACATCCTAGAAGATTTCACAAAACCGTTATCACTTAGTTTTCGACTTTTCGGAAATATATTGGCTGATGAGTTAGTCGTTGTTGTTCTCGTTTCTTTAGTACCTTTAGTAGTTCCTATACCTGTTATGTTTCTTGGGTTATTCACAAGCGGTATTCAAGCTCTTATTTTTGCAACTTTAGCAGCGGCTTATATAGGTGAATCTATGGAGGGTCACCATTGAGTATTTTTTAGATTTTTAACCCTTAGATTTAGAAAAGAGTCGGTTTTTTAGAAAGGTGCTTTTTCTGTAATCGATTTGTATAGGAATTCTAATCGATAATACCAATTTCTTTATATAGATAAGGTAGAGAATCCTAGCAGTAAAGAAAGATATACCATATTATTGTATTGAAATTTAAATAAAAAAATCTTAGGATTTTTCCTAAGATTTTTTTATTTATTTCTCTTTTAGTCGAGATTATAGACTTATAAATTTCGATTGTATTTAGAGTGTATTTTATTTGTTGTTGTTAATTTAATATTATGATTTTTGAGTTTAGTTGACTTTTAATTGAGTTTAGTTGACTATTAATTGGTATCTTTGTCCCACGTAAAGCTAAAAAAACTAACTTATCTTAATAAATCTAAAAAACTCACATATCTTTTAAATATTAAATCTAAAAAGTCAAATCAGTATAACGAGCCCACGTCAATGGTTCAACCAAAAAGTCTTTTCTATAATTATTTTCAAAAAGCGGTTTACGTTATAGAAGAAACAAATGTATATGTGATATTATAAATTAACTAGTTAGAGTGAGGGTGTTACCTATATTTGGCTGCTCACTGCACTTAAAAAAAAAAGGGATTACACTAAAAAGTCCTTCGTTTTTTCTATGATTGGGGATTGAACAAATAAACAGATCAACTCGGAACTCAAGAAAGTCGAAAAGTGAAGACTGACTGATTGAATCAAAAAATGGGTTTAGAATAAACAACTATAATAACTATTATAATATGCTATGCATAGAGATTTATCTAAAACAAAAACTCTCTCCCACATAAGAGCAAAAAGCGCTATTTTAATGTCTTTCTGCTGATGTATTCCTTCATTGTATCATTAACTATTTCTTTTTTTTTTGCGAGGAGCTTAGCTTATCATGAATCCACTGATTTCTGCCGCTTCTGTTATTGCTGCTGGATTGGCTGTAGGACTTGCTTCTATTGGACCTGGAGTTGGTCAAGGTACTGCTGCGGGTCAGGCTGTAGAAGGTATTGCGAGACAGCCAGAAGCAGAAGGTAAAATACGAGGTACTTTATTGTTAAGTTTGGCTTTTATGGAAGCTTTAACAATTTATGGACTAGTCGTGGCGTTAGCACTTTTATTTGCGAATCCATTTGTTTAATTCTCGAATAAAAAAGTACGTAATAGTGTTTTTGACTTAGACTTGCTTTTTGCTTGTTCGAATTATCTCTAAATTGCACTATAACAATTACTTATTCGTTGATAGAATACCTCCGGGAAGGACTGATTTTAGGATTAGTAATTAGCAGATCCTCTCGCTTTCTTCCTTCCCGTTTTTAGTTCGTAGTCTAATGGAAACCTTTTTTAGTATGCGTTGCAACGCAACAAACAAGGTAGTTATCAATTGAAAAAAGACCCAGGACCTAACCCAATAAAATAAGTAGATTCTTGTAATTGTAAACTTTAATTTGTTTTTTCTATAAAATAATCAATTAAAAGTTTCTCAATTAAATTAAAATTAATTAATCGATTAAAATAAAAATAAAAAATCCCATAAAAAAAAAAAAGAAATCAATCAAAGCAAAGGGGGGGGGGAGTAATACAAAAAGAACTCTGTTCTTTGTTAGTCCTATCTATAAGAGGAGAGTATATGATAAATGTCACTGATTCTTTTGTTTCCTTGGGCCACTGGCCATCCGCCGGAGGTTTTGGGTTTAATACCGATATTTTTGCAACAAATCCAATAAATCTAAGCGTAGTAATTGGTGTAGTCATTTATTTTGGAAAGGGAGTGTGTGCGAGTTGTGTATTTCAAAAATAAGTTGGATCTGACCAACTGCACTTTATTTCTTTTATTTTTAATAGGATAAAAAAT